AAAGAATAAGAAAAGAAAACTCTTTCTTTAATATTAATACAGGATTCAATAGAAATCTAATACTAATAGAATAATAGAATATTACTAAGAAGATAATACTACTAATATATCTAAGAAATAATATATAGATATAGATAAACTAAAGCAAGTCAAGTTTTTTTAAGCTTTCGCAAAACGATCACAATTGATAGAAGTAGATTTTTCAGTAAAGTATTATTCCTATTCCTAGCTCTAAAGCCCACTCCTTCCCCATACTACAAGTGAAAGAGAAAATGTAAAAACTACCATTAAAGCAGCCCAAGCGAAATTTACTATATCCATGCGAATGATGCTCCCTATCCCTATCTCTATGAATGATTCCATTATTGATTCATAATCATAGTGGAATCAATGGTGCAGAGTCAAAACAGGATTCTTACTTACGACTTTTTATGAAACAATTTCATTAATCCACTCATAAAAATTTCATAGATTTCTTATTCTATAGAATTCTATTGAAATAGCAAAGAATTGAAAAAAAAAATAGAATAAGGAAAAAGAAAAGATACAAAAACAAAGAAGAGCCAGTCAACCATTCTGATTCAATTTATGAACAGTACTCATAACCTCTAGTGAGTCTGAATACAAATCAGTTCTTTGCCACAATTCTTAAATGAATTTAGCATCAGCCTATCCAATCTAATTTCATCGCAAACAGAGTTACCTCAATATTAAGAAAAGTGTAAAATAATTAGGGAGTCTTTAGAGTCTTTTTTAGAATCTTTTCTTAAACCTTAGTAGCCAAAAAGGGGTGTCTCTTAGTAACCTTTGGTTTGGATACCAAGATTTCCGACTTCTTACTTTCATAGTTCTCCAGAATGAATTCTCGCTATTTCTTTTATTTGATTCAATTCAGAATAGCCCAAACCAATCTTTCATAAGATTGGGTTGCTTCAGATTTATTGGTACTTTTTTGAGCCACACTCAGAACCCAGATTTTGAGAAAAAAGATGACAGTCTTTTATAGGACCTATGGTTCTCAAAATCAAGTATCGACAGACCTAGCCCTTGCCTATGCTTTTGCGGGGCAATAATTCGTCAAGTTCGATCAACAGGATTAAGAAATTCCAAGTCTTTTTTTGTTGATCAGGCGACACCCAGATTCGAACCGGGGATAAAGGATTTGCAGTCCCCCGCCTTACCACTTGGCCATGCCGCCAAATTACATCCAAAACAGATAAAGAAATGAAGAAGAATAAAGAAGAAAGAAATTCTATAATAAAAATTCTATAAGATTCTATTCTAAATTAATTCTAGAATTCTAAGAATTCTATATAAACTAAATAATTCTATATATTCTATTCTATATATTCTATATAAACTATATATTATATAACTATATATTATATAATATATATATATATTATTATTATATATTATTATTATATTATAATTATTATATTATAATTATAATATTTAATTATTATTTAATTATTACTCTTTTACTCTTACTTACTTTTATTATTTTTATTATTTTGAATTAGCAAACAGCTCTTAATTTTGTATCTCCTTATCTTAATGGATGCAAAATCCAATTGATTTCCGACTAATCATTATCAATTACATGATCAATTCTAATAATTCTAATTATAAGAAAATATATGTGTATATGTAAACTCCAGAAAAGTGTAAACTCTAGAACAGAAATTGTTATACGTGGATACCAAGTCGGGTCTATTTCTTATGCACATATCCCTATATAGGATCATTGTGCTTGAATATTTCATTGAATATGAATAGAAGATAGACATTATGATAGAGTACGACCTAACCTAGGTCGCACCAAGTTCAATTCTTATAAAAGATGTGATATACGGATAGCTAGATAGCTATATCGTCATGTACTCCCTAAAGATTACTCCTATTACTATATACGTACGCAATTCCATTGTATTTTATCTAAATTTTACTACCAAAAAAAGATTTGCGAATTCCTTTTTGAACATTCAATTGCGTGTGCTAAAAAAAAAGGGAAACTCTATGCTGTTCCTGATTCTTCTGTTTTTATCTCATTCATAGAGAGCAGATTAAATCCTAAACTCATTTATTTTTTCTTTTTTTGTACGCTGATCATAATATCATTAATATCATCATTAATATCATAATAAAAGAATTAGGTATTAGGTCTAAATTGGATCAATTTTTATATCCGATAAAAGACTCCATCAGCCTAAGTGACAGAATTTTTCCCAGGAATGCTTTATTAATTTCCATTTCTTTTTATTTGTACCTGTCTCAAGATCAAATTTAAACTTGCATCGAAAATGCCCTTCGTTTCTCTGTCTTGCTTTCGTTCATACGATATATATGGATGGAGTTGACTAAAATTTTATGTGATTCAGTAAACAGAATATCCATTCCATCATTGCTAGATCAATTGGTAGGGTTCGATGAATAGTGAGCCAAAAGTCGATAATGGGATTTTTTTAATAAAGAGGAAACTTCAGATTAAGATGCTCCAGAATGGAAATGAGGGAATGTCCACAATACCTGGATTTAGTCAGATACAATTTGAGGGATTTTGTAGGTTCATTAATCAGGGCTTGACGGAAGAATTTCATAAGTTTCAAAAAATTGAAGATAGAGATCAAGAAATTGAATTTCAATTATTTGTGGAAACATATCAATTGGTAGAGCCCTTGATAACAGAAAGAGATGCTGTGTATGAATCACTCACATATTCTTCTGAATTATATGTACCCGCGGTCTTAATTTGGAAAACCGGTAGAAATATGCAAGAACAAACCGTTTTTATTGGAAACATCCCTATAATGAATTCTTTTGGAACCTCTATAGTAAATGGAATATACCGAATTGTGATCAACCAAATATTGCAAAGTCCCGGTATTTACTATCGTTCAGAATTGGAACATAACGGAGTTTCTGTCTATACCAGTACTATAATATCGGATTGGGGGGGAAGGTCGGAATTAGAAATTGATAGAAAAGCAAGGATATGGGCCCGTGTAAGTAGAAAACAAAAAATATCTATTCTAGTTCTATCATCAGCTATGGGTTCGAATATAAGAGAAATTTTAGATAATGTTTGTTACCCTGAGATTTTCTTGTCTTTCCCGAATGATAAAGAGAAAAAAAAGATTGGGTCAAAAGAAAATGCTATTTTGGAGTTTTATCAACAATTTGCCTGTGTAGGGGGGGATCCAGTCTTTTCTGAGTCCTTATGCAAGGAATTACAAAAGAAATTTTTTCAACAAAGATGTGAGTTAGGAAAGATTGGTCGACGAAATATGAACCGGAGACTTAATCTTGATATACCCCAAAACAATACATTTTTGTTACCACGAGATTTATTGGCTGCTGTGGATCATTTGATTGGAATTAAATTGGGAATGGGTACGCTTGACGATATGAGTCACTTGAAAAATAAACGTATTCGTTCTGTAGCAGATCTATTACAGGATCAATTCGGATTGGCTCTTGTTCGTTTAGAAAATACGGTTCGAGGAACTATATGTGGAGCAATCAGGCATAAATTGATACCGACTCCTCAAAATTTGGTAACTTCAACTTCATTAACAACTACTTATGAATCGTTTTTTGGCCTACACCCTTTATCTCAAGTTTTGGATCGAACTAATCCGTTGACACAAATTGTTCATGGGCGAAAATGGAGTTATTTGGGTCCTGGAGGATTGACGGGGCGAACTGCTAGTTTTCGAATACGAGATATCCACCCGAGTCACTATGGACGTATTTGTCCAATTGACACGTCCGAAGGAATCAATGTTGGACTTATGGGATCATTAGCTATCCATGTGAAGGTTGGTTATTGGGGATCTATAGAGAGTCCATTTTATGGATTATCTGAGAGATCAAAAGAGGCACAGATGGTTTATTTATCACCAAATAGAGATGAATATTATATGGTAGCAGCAGGAAATTCTTTGGCCTTGAATCGGGATATTCAAGAACAACAGGTTGTTCCAGCTCGATATCGTCAAGAATTCCTGACTATTGCATGGGAAGAGATTCATCTTAGAAGCATTTTTCCCTTCCAATATTTTTCTATTGGAGCTTCCCTCATTCCTTTTATTGAGCATAATGATGCGAATCGAGCTTTAATGAGTTCTAATATGCAGCGCCAAGCAGTTCCCCTTTCTCGGTCCGAGAAGTGCATTGTTGGAACTGGGTTGGAAGGACAAACGGCTCTAGATTCGGGGGTTTCAGTTATAGCCGAACGCAAGGGAAAAATCATTTATACTGATACTCAAAAGATCATTTTATCAAGTAATGGGGATACTCTAAGCATTCCATTGGTTATGTATCAACGTTCCAACAAAAATACTTGTATGAATCAAAAAACTCAGGTTCAGCGGGGTAAATACATTAAAAAGGGACAAATTCTAGCGGGCGGTGCGGCTACAGCTGGTGGGGAACTCGCTTTAGGAAAAAATGTATTAGTAGCTTATATGCCATGGGAAGGTTACAATTTTGAAGATGCAGTACTAATTAGCGAACGTCTGGTTTATAAAGATATTTATACTTCTTTTCACATCCGGAAATATGAAATTCAGACTCATGTAACAAGCCAAGGTCCTGAAAGAATCACTAAGGAGATCCCGCATTTAGAGGCTCGTTTACTCCGAAATTTAGACAGAAATGGAATTGTGATGCTGGGATCTTGGATAGAAACAGGTGATATCTTAGTAGGTAAATTAACACCTCAGACAGCGAGTGAATCCTCATATGCCCCGGAGGATAGATTATTACGAGCTATACTTGGCATTCAGGTATCCACTTCGAAAGAAACTTCTCTAAGACTACCTATAGGGGGAAGGGGTCGAGTTATTGATGTGAGATGGATCCATAGAAGAGGGGTTTCCAATTCTAATCCAGAAAGGATTCGTGTATATATTTCACAGAAACGTGAAATCAAAGTAGGTGATAAAGTAGCTGGAAGGCATGGGAATAAGGGTATAATTTCTAAGATTTTGTCTAGA